GACACAACTTTTTTACTCAACTCCCCTATTGAATGCACCCCCCCCTTCCCCCCCAGGGGGGGTATACTATGCATAATCGTGCATACATTTATATTCCACATATACTATGGTAGCGGTACATATATATTATAATCGTACTAAACCCATTATATGTATACGGACATCAAACCACAGCCCCATTTCTCCCAACGTACTAACTATGCAATGCTCCAAGCCTATAACAGGTCCCTACCCAACAAATGATCTACAACCCTCAGGTCACCATACTATGAATGGTTACAGGACATACACCTAATACTAAGTCTCTACCCCATTTGGTTATGCTCGACGTACCAGATGGATTTATTGATCGTACACCTCACGAGAGATCAGCAACCCCTGCCTGTAATGTACTTCATGACTAGCTTCAGGCCCATTCTTTCCCCCTACACCCCTCGCCCCTCTTGCTCTTTTGCGCCTCTGGTTCCTCGGTCAGGAACATCCCATGCTTAACTCCTGAATTCCTCACTTTTCACGAAGTCATCTGTGGATGGTACCCCCCTATTTAGTCCGTGATCGCGGCATCTTCTTTCTTCTCTGCTGTTGGTTCCTTTTTTCTCTGGGGCTTCTTCACAGGTTGCCCTTCACAGTGCGGGTGCGGAGTGCTATTCAAGTGAAGCCTGGACTACTCCTGCGTTGCGTCCTATCCTAGTCTTCTCGTGTCCCTCAATGAGACGGTTTGCGTGTATGGGGAATCATCTTGACACTGATGCACTTTGGATCGCATTTGGTTATGGCTCTTCCACCCTCCCGGCTAAATGGTGCTATATAGTGAATGCTTGTCGGACATATTTTTACAAATTTTCACTTCCTCTATTTTCTTCACAAAACTAGGAGATTTGCCACAATTTTTTCTTTAGTTTTTTATTATTTTTTTAAAAAAAATTTTTAAAAAACTAAATTAAACTAAAACTACCGCATAAAAACCCTCAAACCATAAAAACGTTCCGTTTAATATATACACATTGTTATATTTAACATTTTTATTAGAGAAACTCCACTACTAAACTTACTTTTCTAAATACAAAAATTACATTGGACAAAACCCTGCAAACAAACATTATTTATATTAACGATAACCAAATAGCTCAATTCTCCTACCTCCGACAGCCTCCATAGCTTAATTTAAAGCATGGCACTGAAGATGCCAAGACGGTACCTACAATACCTGCAGGCAAAAGACTTAGTCCTAACCTTACTATTGATTTTCGCTAGACATATACATGCAAGTATCCGCACGCCAGTGAAAATGCCCTGACATCTTTAATAAGAAAAGGAGCAGGTATCAGGCACACCTAAGAGTAGCCCAAGACACCTTGCTTTAGCCACACCCCCACGGGTATTCAGCAGTAATTAACCTTAAGCAATAAGTGTAAACTTGACTTAGCCATAGCAATCTCAGGGTTGGTAAATCTTGTGCCAGCCACCGCGGTCATACAAGAAACCCAAATCAATAGTCGCCCGGCGTAAAGAGTGGCCATATGTTATCCTCACTACCTAAGATCGAAATGCAACTAAGCTGTCATAAGCCCAAGATCCACTTAAGAACCCCCACAACCATCTTAGCCCTACGACTAATTTCACCCCACGAAAGCCAGGGCACAAACTGGGATTAGATACCCCACTATGCCTGGCCTTAAATCTAGATGCCTGCATACCCATGCATCCGCCCGAGAACTACGAGCACAAACGCTTAAAACTCTAAGGACTTGGCGGTGCCCCAAACCCACCTAGAGGAGCCTGTTCTGTAATCGATAATCCACGATTCACCCAACCACCCCTTGCCAACACAGCCTACATACCGCCGTCGCCAGCCCACCTAAAATGAAAGACCAACAGTGGGCCCAACAGTCTACCACTAACAAGACAGGTCAAGGTATAGCCCATGGGGTGGAAGAAATGGGCTACATTTTCTAACAATAGAACAAACGAAAAAGGACGTGAAACCCGTCCTTGGAAGGAGGATTTAGCAGTAAAGTGGGACCATACTTTTCCAGCCTACTTTAAGACGGCCCTGGGGCACGTACATACCGCCCGTCACCCTCTTCGTAGGCCACCAATACTAATAAATAATACCCTTATCGAGCCAAAGACGAGGTAAGTCGTAACAAGGTAAGCGTACCGGAAGGTGCGCTTAGACCACCGAGACGTAGCTATAAATCCCAAAGCATTCAGCTTACACCTGAAAGATATCTTCCCGAACAAGATCGTCTTGACCTGCCCTCCCTCTAGCCCAATCACCCCCACTACTCCTCTCCATCAAAAACATACTTCCACAACAAACCAAAACATTCTAACCCCCTCTTAGTATAGGCGATAGAAAAGATTTCTGGCGCAATAGAGGCCAACCGTACCGTAAGGGAAAGATGAAATAATAATGAAAACCAAAAGCAAAAAACAGTAAAGACCAACCCTTGTACCTCTTGCATCATGATTTAGCAAGAACAACCAAGCAAAGCGAACTAAAGTTTGTCTTCCCGAAACCCAAGCGAGCTACCCGAGAGCAGCTAAAATTGAGCAAACCCATCTCTGTCGCAAAAGAGTGGGATGACTTTCTGGTAGAGGTGAAAAGCCAACCGAGCTGGGTGATAGCTGGTTGCCTGCCAAATGAATTTAAGTTCCCCCTTAGTCCACTCTCTAAGGACATCTACCTCAACCCCACACATGTTAGGACTAAGAGCAACTCGACGGGGGTACAGCCCCCTCGAAAAAGAATACAACCTCCTCCAGCGGATAATACTCTCTCCCCTTCCACCGTGGGCCCTAAAGCAGCCATCAACAAAAGAGTGCGTCAAAGCTCCCTCCATCAAAAATCCATAAACCAATTTGACTCCCTCACCCAAAGCAGGCTAACCTATGAAAATAGAAGAATTAATGCTAAAATGAGTAACTCGGAATTATCCTCACAGCGCAAACTTACATCAACACATTATTAACAGCTCAACTTATACCCCAACTCCAACAAGAATACGTATTCAACCAAACCTGTTAAACCAACTCAGGAGCGCCCACACAGATGATTGAAACCTGCAAAAGGAACTCGGCAAACTAAAGACCCGACTGTTTACCAAAAACATAGCCTTTAGCAAACAACAAGTATTAAAGGTGATGCCTGCCCAGTGACCCTCAAAGTTCAACGGCCGCGGTATCCTAACCGTGCGAAGGTAGCGCAATCAATTGTCCCATAAATTGAGACTTGTATGAATGGCTAAACGAGGTCTTAACTGTCTCTTGCAGATAATCAGTGAAATTAGTATTCCCGTGCAAAAACGAGAATGTGACCATAAGACGAGAAGACCCTGTGGAACTTAAAAATAACAATCACCTCCTCATCAACATTACCCACCGGGCCCACCTACATAAAATACCTGATTGACATTTTTCGGTTGGGGCGACCTTGGAGAAAAACAAATCCTCCAAACCTACAGACCACAACTCTTCACTAAGATAAACCCATCAAAGTACTAATAGTAATTTAGACCCAATATAATTGACCAATGAACCAAGCTACCCCAGGGATAACAGCGCAATCTCCTCCAAGAGCCCATATCGACAAGGAGGTTTACGACCTCGATGTTGGATCAGGACAACCTAATGGTGCAGCCGCTATTAAGGGTTCGTTTGTTCAACGATTAACAGTCCTACGTGATCTGAGTTCAGACCGGAGCAATCCAGGTCGGTTTCTATCTATGAATTAACTCCTCCTAGTACGAAAGGACCGGAGAAGTAGGGTCAATGCTATAAAGCACACCCCAGCTTATAAGCAATGAACTCAACTCAATTGCCAAAAGCCCCACACACACCCAATTCCTAGAAAAGGAACAGCTAGCGTGGCAGAGCTCGGTAAATGCAAAAGGCTTAAGCCCTTTATCCAGAGGTTCAAATCCTCTCCCTAGCTCCTTCCCTAATATGACCTCATCCTCCCTAATGAGCCTCTTAACCATAACCTTATCCTATGTACTCCCAATCCTAATTGCCGTGGCCTTCTTAACACTTGTAGAACGAAAAATCCTCAGCTACATACAGGCCCGAAAGGGCCCAAACATCGTGGGCCCTTTTGGTCTACTCCAACCTGTTGCAGACGGAGTAAAATTATTTATTAAAGAGCCTATCCGCCCATCCACCTCTTCCCCCTTTCTCTTCACCATAACACCAATCCTAGCCCTACTACTAGCCCTCACCATCTGAACGCCTCTTCCACTGCCTTTCCCCCTTGCAGACTTAAACCTAGGCCTACTCTTCCTCCTAGCCATGTCAAGCTTGACTGTCTACTCCCTGCTCTGATCTGGATGAGCCTCAAACTCCAAATATGCCCTAATCGGAGCCCTTCGGGCCGTCGCCCAAACAATCTCATATGAAGTTACCCTGGCCATCATCCTCCTATCCACAATCATATTATGTGGAAACTACTCCCTAAGCACCTTAGCCACCACTCAAGAGCCCATCTACCTCATTTTCCCCTCATGGCCCCTAGCAATAATGTGGTTCATCTCCACTCTCGCCGAAACTAACCGTGCCCCATTCGACCTCACAGAAGGAGAATCTGAACTGGTCTCAGGATTCAATGTCGAATATGCTGCTGGACCATTCGCCCTGTTTTTCCTGGCAGAGTACGCTAATATCATACTAATAAACACACTAACAACCATCCTATTCCTCAACCCAAGCTTTTTAGGCCTCCCATCCGAACTATTCCCCATCGCACTAGCTACAAAAACCCTTCTACTTTCATCCACATTTCTATGAATCCGAGCCTCATACCCACGATTCCGCTATGACCAACTAATGCACCTCCTATGAAAAAACTTCTTACCCCTAACCCTAGCCCTATGTCTATGACATACCAGCATACCAATTAGCTACGCCGGTTTACCCCCAATCTAAGGCAGCGTGCCTGAACACTAAAGGGTCACTATGATAAAGTGAACATAGAGGTACAACAATCCTCTCGCTTCCTTTAAACTTAGAAAAGTAGGAATCGAACCTACACAGAAGAGATCAAAACTCTTCATACTCCCCTTATATTATTTTCTAGTAGGGTCAGCTAACCAAGCTATCGGGCCCATACCCCGAAAATGATGGTCTAACCCCTTCCCCTACTAATGAACCCACATGCAAAACTAATCTTCACCATAAGTCTAGCATTAGGAACTAGCATTACCATCTCCAGTAACCACTGAATCTTAGCTTGAACTGGACTAGAAATCAACACCCTGGCCATCATTCCCCTTATCTCCAAATCCCACCACCCCCGAGCAATCGAAGCAGCCATCAAATACTTCCTCACCCAATCAGCCGCATCAGCCTTAATCCTATTCTCAAGCCTAACCAATGCCTGATCTTCAGGCCAATGAGACATCACACAATTAAACCACCCTACACCCTGCCTAGTATTAACCATAGCAATTGCAATCAAACTAGGACTAGTCCCATTCCACTTTTGATTTCCAGAAGTACTTCAAGGCTCCTCAATAATCACCGCCCTGCTACTCTCAACTCTCATAAAACTTCCCCCAATCACCCTTCTCCTCATTACATCACAATCCCTCAACCCTTCACTGCTCACCCTCCTAGCAATCTCTTCCGCACTAATCGGAGGCTGAATAGGCCTTAACCAGACACAAACACGAAAAATCCTAGCTTTCTCATCCATCTCACACCTAGGCTGAATAATCGTCATCATCACCTACAACCCCCATCTCACCCTCCTCACTTTCACCCTCTACACAGTAATAACAACAACTGTATTCCTATCCCTTAATCAAATCAAAGTCCTAAAATTGTCAACAATACTCATCTCATGAACAAAAACACCCACACTAAATGCAACCATAATACTAACACTCCTCTCTCTAGCAGGCCTCCCACCCCTAACAGGCTTCATACCAAAATGATTTATTATCCAAGAACTTACTAAGCAAGAAATAACCCCCACAGCCACAATTATCACAATACTATCACTCCTGGGCCTATTTTTTTACCTTCGCCTCGCATACCATTCAACAATTACACTCCCACCCAACTCCTCCAACCATATAAAACTCTGACGTACTAACAAAGCACCAAACACCCCCACAGCCATCTTATCTGTCCTATCAACTTCACTACTACCCATATCTCCCCTAATTGCCACCATATTCTAGAAACTTAGGATTAAACCACCGCCCAAACCAAAGGCCTTCAAAGCCTTAAATAAGAGTTAAACTCTCTTAGTTTCTGCTGTACTAAGACTAACAGGATATTAACCTGTATCTTCTGAATGCAAGCCAGACGCTTTAATTAAGCTAAAGCCTTCATCTAGGCAGATGGGCTTCGATCCCATACGATTCTAGTTAACAGCTAGACGCCACAACCCCTTGGCTTCTGCCTACAAGACCCTGGCACGCTCTTAACGCACATCAATGAGCTTGCAACTCACTATGAACTTCACCACAGAGTCGATAAGAAGAGGAATTAAACCTCTGTAAAAAGGACTACAGCCTAACGCTTCAACACTCAGCCATCTTACCTGTGACCTTCATCAACCGATGATTATTCTCAACTAACCACAAAGACATTGGCACTCTTTATCTAATTTTCGGCACATGAGCAGGCATAGTCGGTACAGCACTTAGCCTACTAATTCGCGCAGAACTAGGACAACCAGGAACACTTTTGGGAGATGACCAGATCTACAATGTAATCGTCACAGCCCATGCTTTCGTTATAATCTTCTTCATAGTTATGCCAATCATGATCGGAGGCTTTGGAAATTGACTAGTCCCACTTATAATCGGTGCCCCAGACATAGCATTCCCACGCATGAACAACATAAGCTTCTGACTTCTTCCCCCCTCTTTTCTCCTCCTACTAGCCTCCTCCACCGTAGAAGCTGGAGCCGGTACTGGATGAACTGTCTACCCTCCCTTAGCCGGCAACCTCGCTCACGCCGGCGCATCAGTAGACCTAGCCATTTTCTCCCTCCACCTTGCGGGTGTATCCTCTATCTTAGGGGCCATCAACTTCATCACTACCATCATCAACATAAAACCCCCCGCACTATCACAATACCAAACACCCCTATTCGTTTGATCTGTCCTCATTACTGCTATTCTCTTATTACTCTCCTTACCTGTCCTAGCCGCTGGAATCACAATACTTCTCACTGATCGCAACCTCAACACTACATTCTTCGATCCTGCAGGAGGAGGGGATCCAATCCTTTACCAACACCTATTCTGATTCTTCGGCCACCCTGAAGTTTATATCCTCATCCTTCCAGGCTTTGGAATAATCTCTCATGTAGTAGCATACTATGCAGGGAAAAAAGAGCCATTCGGCTACATAGGAATAGTGTGAGCAATACTATCAATTGGATTCTTGGGCTTTATTGTATGAGCCCATCACATATTCACAGTGGGGATAGATGTTGACACTCGAGCCTACTTTACATCTGCCACCATGATCATCGCCATCCCAACTGGTATCAAAGTCTTTAGCTGACTTGCTACCTTACATGGAGGGACAATCAAATGAGATCCACCCATGCTATGAGCCCTGGGATTTATCTTCTTATTTACTATCGGGGGCTTAACAGGAATTGTCCTAGCCAACTCATCTCTAGACATCGCCCTCCACGATACTTACTACGTAGTCGCCCACTTCCACTATGTTCTCTCAATGGGGGCAGTTTTCGCCATTCTAGCAGGATTTACCCACTGATTCCCCCTTTTCACAGGCTTCACCCTCCACCCCTCATGAACTAAGGCACACTTCGGAGTAATATTCACAGGAGTTAACCTAACTTTCTTCCCACAACACTTCCTAGGCTTAGCTGGCATGCCTCGACGATACTCAGACTACCCAGACGCCTACACATTATGAAACACATTGTCCTCAATCGGCTCCTTAATCTCAATAACAGCTGTAATTATACTCATATTCATTGTTTGAGAAGCCTTCTCAGCAAAACGAAAAGTACTTCAACCCGAATTAACTTCTACTAACATTGAATGAATCCATGGTTGCCCCCCTCCATACCACACCTTTGAGGAACCAGCCTTCGTCCAAGTACAAGAAAGGAAGGAATCGAACCCTCACATGCTGGTTTCAAGCCAACCGCATCAAACCACTTAATGCTTCTTTCTTATGAGCTGTTAGTAAACCAATTACATAGACTTGTCAAGACTAAATCACAGGTGCAAACCCTGTACATCTCATATGGCAAACCACTCCCAACTAGGATTTCAAGATGCCTCATCCCCCATCATAGAAGAACTTGTTGAATTCCACGACCACGCCCTAATAGTAGCACTAGCAATCTGTAGCCTAGTACTCTATCTTCTCACTCTCATACTTATAGGTAAACTATCCTCAAACACTGTAGACGCCCAAGAAATTGAACTAATCTGAACCATCCTTCCTGCCGTTGTACTAGTCTTACTCGCCCTTCCCTCCCTGCAAATCCTCTACATAATAGATGAAATCGACGAACCTGATCTCACCCTAAAAGCCATTGGCCACCAATGATACTGAACTTATGAATACACCGACTTCAAAGATCTCTCATTCGACTCCTACATAACCCCAACAACAGACCTCCCTCAAGGCCACTTCCGCCTCCTAGAAGTTGACCACCGCATCGTAGTTCCAATAGAATCACCTATTCGAATAATCATCACCGCCGACGATGTACTTCATTCATGAGCTGTCCCAACCCTCGGGGTAAAAACAGATGCAATCCCAGGACGATTAAACCAAACTTCCTTCATCACCACTCGACCAGGAGTGTTTTATGGGCAATGCTCAGAAATCTGTGGAGCCAACCACAGTTTCATACCCATCGTAGTAGAATCCACTCCTCTCAAACACTTTGAAGCCTGAACCTCTCTTCTATCATCTTAACCATTAAGAAGCTATGAACCAGCACTAGCCTTTTAAGCTAGAGAAAGAGGAAATTTCCCTCCTTAATGACATGCCTCAACTAAACCCCAACCCATGATTTACTATCATAATCCTAACCTGATTTACCTTCTCCCTACTTATTCAACCCAAACTACTGTCATTTATCTCCACAAACAACCCTACAAATAAAACTGTTACAGTAAAACCCACCCCCTGAACTTGACCATGAACCTAAGCTTCTTTGACCAATTTTCAAGCCCTTACCTCCTAGGAATACCACTAATCCTCCCATCCCTCCTTCTCCCGACCCTCCTACTCCCTTCACCAGGACGCCGGTGGGTCAATAACCGTCTTTCTACTATTCAACTCTGGTTCATCCGCCTAATTACAAAACAACTAATAACTCCCCTAAATAAGGCGGGTCACAAATGAGCCCTCCTACTAACCTCCCTTATCTTAATACTTCTCTTCATCAACCTACTTGGCCTCCTCCCATACACTTTTACCCCCACCACCCAACTGTCGATGAACATAGCCCTAGCCTTTCCCCTATGACTTGCAACCTTACTAACCGGATTGCGAAATCAACCCTCCACATCCCTAGGTCACCTTCTCCCCGAAGGAACACCTACCCCATTAATTCCAGCCCTAATCATAATCGAAACAACCAGCCTCCTCATCCGACCTTTAGCCCTAGGAGTACGCCTAACAGCCAACCTCACAGCTGGGCATTTACTCATCCAACTCATCTCCACAGCTACAATCACCCTTCTGCCAATAATACCATCAATCTCTGCCCTAACGGCAATTATCCTCTTTCTACTAACCATTCTAGAAGTAGCAGTAGCTATAATCCAAGCCTACGTCTTTGTTCTCCTCCTAAGCCTCTACTTACAAGAAAATATCTAATGGCACACCAAGCACATTCCTACCATATAGTCGACCCAAGCCCATGACCGATCTTCGGCGCAGCCGCAGCACTACTGACCACCTCAGGCCTAATCATATGATTCCACTACAACTCATCAACCTTACTATCAATAGGCCTTCTTTCCATACTCCTAGTTATACTACAATGATGGCGAGATGTAGTCCGAGAAAGCACTTTCCAAGGCCACCATACTCCGACTGTCCAAAAAGGTCTGCGATACGGCATGATCCTCTTTATTACATCAGAAGCCTTCTTCTTTCTAGGCTTCTTCTGAGCCTTCTTCCACTCAAGTCTAGCCCCAACACCAGAACTGGGAGGACAATGACCACCCACAGGAATTAGCCCCCTAAACCCCCTCGAAGTCCCTCTTCTAAACACAGCAATCCTCTTAGCCTCCGGCGTCACCGTAACATGAGCCCACCACAGCATTACTGAAGGAAATCGAAAACAAGCTATCCACGCATTAACCCTTACCATCATTCTAGGATTCTATTTCACTGCCTTACAGGCAATAGAATACCACGAAGCTTCATTCTCAATTGCCGATAGTGTTTACGGCTCTACCTTCTTCGTTGCCACAGGATTCCATGGATTACATGTAATCATCGGATCATCCTTCCTATCAGTCTGTCTCCTACGACTGATCAAATTCCACTTTACATCAAACCACCACTTCGGATTCGAAGCAGCAGCCTGATACTGACACTTCGTAGATATCATCTGACTCTTCCTATACATATCAATATACTGATGAGGATCCTGCTCTTCTAGTATACTAATTACAATTGACTTCCAATCTTTAAAATCTGGTGTAAATCCAGAGAAGAGCAATGAATTCACTCACATTCATACTATCACTATCCTTCACATTAAGCACTGCACTAACCACTTTAAACTTCTGACTTGCCCAAATAACCCCAGACACAGAAAAACTATCCCCATATGAATGCGGATTTGACCCCCTAGGATCAGCCCGACTCCCATTCTCAATCCGATTCTTCCTCAGTAGCCATCCTGTTCCTCCTATTTGACTTAGAAATCGCCCTACTCCTCCCCCTCCCATGAGCCATCCAACTTCAATCACCCACCACAACCCTCACTTGAACTACTATCATCCTCACCCTCCTCACACTAGGCCTCATTTACGAATGAGTTCAGGGGGGCTTAGAATGAGCAGAATAACAGAAAGCTAGTCTAACTAAGACAGCCGGTTTCGGCCCAGCAAATTATAGATAACACCTATAGCTTTCTTATGTCTCCCCTTCACTTTAGCTTCTACTCCGCATTCACGTTCAGCTGCCTAGGACTAGCATTTCATCGAACCCACCTTATTTCCGCCCTACTTTGCTTAGAGAGCATAATATTGTCCATATTTATCCCCCTCTCAATATGACCTATCGATAACCAAACCCCATCATTCACCCTCGTACCTATCCTCATACTAGCTTTCTCAGCATGTGAAGCCGGTGCTGGTCTAGCAATACTAGTGGCCTCAACCCGAACACACGGCTCCGACCACCTGCACAACCTAAACCTCCTACAATGCTAAAAATCATCCTACCAACAACCATACTCCTACCAATAACCCTCCTATCACCAGCAAAATCCATATGAACCAACACCACAGCTCACAGCCTCCTAATCGCCCTAATCAGCCTGCACTGACTAGTCCCATCATATTACCCCTCAAAAAACTTGGCCCACTGAACAGGCATTGACCAAATCTCAGCCCCCCTACTAGTCCTCTCCTGCTGATTCCTCCCCCTTATAATCTTGGCCAGCCAGGGCCATTTACAACACGAACCTTACGTACGAAAACAAATATTCGTCTCTACCCTTATCATTATCCAACCATTCATCATCCTAGCCTTTTCAGCAACAGAACTCATACTATTCTACATCTCATTTGAAGCAACCCTAATCCCAACCCTAATCTTAATTACACGCTGAGGAAACCAGCCCGAACGACTCAGCGCAGGCATTTACCTCCTCTTCTACACCCTAATTAGCTCCCTACCACTACTAATCTCTATCCTCTATCTCCACTCAAAAACAGGAACACTCCACCTTCCTATTCTCAAACTTACCCACCCAAACTCATCAACCCCCTGAACAAACCTACTATCCAGTTTAGCCCTCCTAGTAGCATTCATAGTCAAGGCCCCCCTATATGGTCTACACCTATGACTACCTAAAGCCCACGTAGAAGCGCCAATCGCAGGCTCAATACTACTCGCCGCCCTACTACTTAAACTAGGAGGGTACGGCATTATACGAACCACTCTACTAATTGAACCCCTATCCAATCACCTACACTACCCCTTCCTAACCTTAGCCTTATGGGGCGCCTTAATGACTAGTTCCATCTGCCTACGACAAACAGACCTAAAATCCCTCATCGCCTACTCATCTGTTAGCCACATAGGCCTAGTAATCGCCGCAAGCATAATCCAAACTCAATGATCATTCTCAGGGGCAATAATCCTCATAATCTCCCACGGACTAACATCCTCCCTTCTATTCTGCCTAGCAAACACAAACTACGAACGAACCCACAGCCGCATTCTTATCCTCACACGAGGCCTACAACCCCTTCTGCCATTAATATCCACATGATGACTCTTAGCCAACCTAACTAACATGGCCCTACCCCCAACAACCAACCTAATAGCAGAATTAACAATTATAATTGCCCTCTTCAACTGATCCCCCCTTACAATTATCCTAACCGGAATCGCAACACTTCTAACCGCCTGCTACACCCTATACATACTACTATCCACTCAACGAGGAACCCTACCAACCCACATCACAACAGCCCCAAACTCAAACACGCGGGAACACCTTCTAATAACCCTCCATATCATCCCAATATTAGCCCTCATTCTCAAACCAGAATTAATCTCAGCAACCCCTCTATGCAAACATAGTTTAATCCAAACATTAGATTGTGATTCTAAAAATAGGAGTTTAAACCTCCTTGTTCGCCGAGGGGAGGCCCAAACCAGCAAGAACTGCTAATTCCTGCATCCGAGCTTTAAACCTCGGCCCCCTTAACTTTTAAAGGATAAGAGTAATCCATTGATCTTAGGAGCCACCCATCTTGGTGCAATTCCAAGTAAAAGTAATGGAAACAGTACTACTCCTTAATACTTTCACACTATTAACCCTACTCACCCTCCTCACTCCAATTATCCTACCCCTCCTACTCGACCTCAAAAATTCCCCACAATCAATTCCCAAAACCATTAAAGCTGCCTTCCTAATCAGTCTCATTCCAACAGCCATCTTCCTTCACTCAGGAATAGAAAGCATCACCACCTATTGAGAATGACAACTCACCCAAAACTTCAAAATTCCAATCTCCCTAAAAATAGACCTCTACTCCATAGTATTCTTCCCCATTGCACTATTTGTAACCTGGTCAATCCTAGAATTCTCAACATGGTACATAGCCTCCGAGCCCTTTATCATAAAATTCTTCACCTTCCTCCTTATCTTCCTCATCGCTATATTAACCCTCACAATCGCAAACAACATATTTCTTCTATTTATCGGGTGGGAGGGGGTAGGAATCATATCATTTCTCCTCATTGGCTGATGACAGGGACGAGCCGAAGCCAATACAGCCGCACTCCAAGCCATAATCTACAATCGAATCGGAGACATCGGCCTAATCCTAAGCATAGCATGACTAGCCTCAACACTAAACACCTGGGAAATCCAACAAACCATCCAACCTAACCAAACACCTACCCTCCCCCTTTTAGGACTAATCCTAGCCGCCACAGGAAAATCAGCCCAATTCGGCCTCCACCCATGACTTCCTGCAGCAATAGAAGGCCCAACCCCAGTCTCTGCCCTACTTCACTCCAGCACCATAGTAGTAGCCGGAATTTTCTTACTCATCCGCACTCACCCTATCTTAACCTCAAACAAACTAGCTCTAACCACATGCTTATGCCTGGGCGCCCTATCAACATTATTCGCCGCTACCTGTGCCCTCACCCAAAACGACATCAAAAAAATCATTGCCTTTTCCACCTCAAGCCAACTAGGCCTCATGATAGTCACAATCGGATTAGACCTCCCCCAACTTGCCTTCCTACACATCTCAACCCATGCATTCTTCAAAGCCATACTATTCCTATGCTCTGGCCTAATCATTCACAGCCTAAACGGAGAACAAGACATCCGCAAAATAGGATCTTTACAAAAAACCCTCCCAATAACCACCTCCTGCCTAACCATCGGCAACCTTGCCTTAATGGGTACTCCATTCCTGGCAGGTTTCTACTCAAAAGACCTAATCATTGAAAACCTAAACACCTCATACATTAACACCTGAGCTCTCCTCCTCACACTACTTGCCACATCCTTCACCGCAACTTACAGCCTCCGCATAACTCTCCTAGTCCAAACAGGACACACCCGAACCCTCACAATCACACCCATCAATGAAAACACACCCTCGGCCATCCTACCTATCATCCGACTAGCTTTCGGCAGCATCATGGCCGGCTTACTAATCTCATCCCTCACCCTCCCCATAAAAACACCCCCAATAACCATACCCGTCGTCACAAAAACCGCCGCCATTATCGTCACAACCCTTGGAATCATCCTCGCCCTAGAACTCTCAAACATAACACACACCCTCACCCCCCCAAAACAAAGCCCCCTGACAAATTTCTCCTCCTCACTAGGCTACTTCAACCCCCTAATGCACCGAACTAACCCCACAGCCCTCTTGCACACCGGGCAAAAAATTGCCTCCCACTTAATCGACATAACATGGTACAAAAAAGCGGGCCCCGAAGGTCTTGCCAACCTCCATCTCATCATAAGTAAAACCTCAACAACCCTTCATACAGGCCTAATCAAATCCTACCTAGGATCCTTTGCCCTTACAATTCTCACAACAATCCTACTAACCCAAAAATAAAATAATGGCACCCAATATCCGAAAATCACACCCCCTACTAAAAATAATCAACAACTCCCTAATTGACCTACCCACCCCATCCAACATCTCTGCTTGATGAAACTTCGGCTCCCTGCTAGCAGTATGCCTTGCCACTCAAATCCTCACCGGTCTCCTACTAGCCATACATTACACTGCAGATACCTCCTTAGCTTTTTCCTCCGTAGCCCACACATGTCGCAACGTACAATACGGCTGACTCATCCGAAATCTTCATGCAAACGGCGCCTCATTCTTCTTCATCTGCATCTTCCTCCACATCGGACGCGGCCTCTACTACGGCTCCTACTTATACAAAGAAACATGAAACACCGGAGTCATCCTACTCCTCACACTCATAGCAACCGCCTTCGTAGGATACGTCCTTCCATGAGGACAAATGTCATTTTGAGGGGCTACCGTCATCACAAACCTATTCTCAGCAATCCCCTACATCGGACAAACCCTGGTAGAATGAGCTTGAGGTGGATTCTCAGTTGACAACCCAACCCTTACCCGATTCTTCGCCTTACACTTCCTCCTCCCCTTCGTAATTGCAGGAATTACCATCATCCACCTCCTATTCCTACACGAATCAGGCTCAAACAACCCACTAGGCATCTCATCCAACTCCGACAAAATCCCATTCCACCCCTACTACTCTTTCAAAGACATCCTAGGCCTAGCACTTATATTTACCCCATTCCTAACACTAGCCCTATTTTCACCAAACCTTCTAGGTGATCCAGAAAACTTCACCCCAGCAAACCCTCTAGTAACCCCTCCCCACATTAAACCAGAATGGTACTTCCTATTTGCTTACGCCATCCTACGCTCAATCCCTAATAAACTAGGCGGTGTTCTGGCCCTAGCAGCCTCAGTACTCATCCTCCTTCTCATCCCTTTCCTTCACAAATCTAAACAACGAACCATAACCTTTCGCCCACTTTCCCAAACCCTATTTTGATTCCTAGTCGCTAACCTCCTCATCCTAACTTGAGTAGGTAGCCAACCAGTAGAGCACCCATTCATCATCATTGGCCAAATAGCATCATTTTCATACTTCACTATTCTACTAATCCTCTTCCCCGTAATCGGAACTCTAGAAAACAAAATACTCAATTACTAGTACTCTAATAGTTTATGAAAAACATTGGTCTTGTAAACCAAAAACTGAAGACTGCACCCTTCTTAGAGTACTCAGAAAAAGGACTTAAACCTCTCTCTCCAGCTCCCAAAGCTGGTATTTTAAATAAACTATTTTCTGAAACCCCTAAACCGCCCGAATCGCCCCCCGAGATAACCCCCGCACAAGCTCTAACACAACAAACAACACTAGCAGTAACCCCCACCCTGCCACCAAAAACAACCCAGCCCCACACGAATAAAACACCGCCACCCCACTAAAATCTAACCGAACAAAAGACATCCCCCCACCATCAACAGTAGCCACTACAACTTTCCAAAAATCAACGAACCCCGCTAAAAACGCCCCGACACAAACTACCAGAACAAACCCCAGCCCATAACCAACTACCCGTCAATCCCCCCAAGCCTCAGGGTATGGATCCGCCGCCAAAGCCACAGAATAAACAAAAACTACCAGCATACCCCCCAAATAAATCATAAACAACGCCAAAGAAATAAAAGAAACACCCAAGCTCACCAACCACCCGCACCCAGCCACAGACGCCAACACTAACCCTACTACTCCATAATACGGTGAAGGATTAGACGCTACACCCAAAACCCCTAACATAAAACAAACCCCAAGAAAAATCACAAAATAAGTCATATATTCCCGCTTGGATAGACCCCAAGGACTACGGCTTGAAAAGCCATTGTTGTTCTCAACTACGGGAAC